TAAAAATAAAAGGGGGATACACTATGACTTTAAAACAATTTATCGTGATTGTTGCTCTAGAGCTTATTAATTATTGGCTTCTTCGCCGTAGAAGTGGTAAATAGTGTTAAAGAGTAGAGAAAATAGAATTTGTTTCTTCGTCTTTACAAAAGAAAAGAATGTCCAAGGAGGTTTACTATGACCTCCTATGGACATTCTTTTCTTTTGTAAATGTAAAGAATGTCCAAGGAGGTTCACTATGACCTCCTATGGACATTCTTTATTTTTAATGAAAAACCAAAAGGAGGTTTTCACTATGAGATTAAAAGATTTGATTTTGGTTTTTCCTTTTCCTTTTTTGATTAAATCTATACGATTTTCTTTATTACAATATAAGAGGAATGATTCATTTTTTTGGAAATTTTAATTTGGAAATTATAAGAGGAATAATTAACTATGACACGTTCACTAAAAAAAAATCCTTTTGTAGCGAATCATTTATTAAGAAAAATTAATAAGCTTAACACAAAAGGAGAAAAAGAAATAATAATAACTTGGTCCAGAGCATCTACCATTATACCTACAATGATTGGGCATACCATTGCTATCCATAATGGAAAAGAGCATTTACCTATTTATATAACAGATCGTATGGTAGGCCATAAATTGGGAGAATTTTCACCTACTCTAAACTTCCGAGGATATGCGAAAAATGATAATAGATCTCGTCGTTAACATTTTTTTTTTGAATTGGTTTATTCTGCAGCAGCAAATGCTAGTCACAATATAGAGTTCAACGAACTAAGTCAATGAGTCATAAATATATAAAGATATTTTTATTTATATATATAAAAAAAGATATAGATAAAAAAGTAGACAAATAAGACGTATCATTTTATATTAGAGTAGTGAGGGATTATGGGACAAAAAATAAATCCACTTGGTTTCAGACGTAGTGAGGGATTATGGGACAAAAAATAAATCCACTTGGTTTCAGACGTCGTGAGGGATTATGGGACAAAAAATAAATCCACTTGGTTTCAGACTTGGTACAACTCAAAGTCATGATTCTATTTGGTTTGCACAACCAACAGATTATTCCGAGAATCTAAAAGAAGATAAAATAATACGAGATTGTATCAAGAATTATATACAAAAAACGATAAGAATATCCTCTGGTGTCGAGGGAATTGGACGGATAAAGATTCAAAAAAGAGGCGATTTGATTCAAGTCATAATCTATATGGGACTTCCAAAGTTATTCATAGAGGGTAAGCCTCGAAGAATCGAAGAATTACAGACGAATGTGCAAAAAAAACTGAATTGTGTGAACCGAAAAATCAACATTGCAATTACAAGAATTCCAAATGCTTATAGAGACCCTAATATTCTTGCAGAATTTATAGCCGAACAATTAAAGAATAGGATTTCGTTTCGTAAAGCAATCAAAAAAGCTATTGAATTAGCTGAACAGGCAGGTACAAAAGGAGTTCAAGTACAAATTGCGGGACGTATCGACGGAAAAGAAATTGCACGTGTCGAATGGCTCAGAGAAGGTAGGGTTCCTTTACAAACCATTCGAGCTAAAATTGATTATTGTTCCTATCCAGTTCGAACTATTTATGGGGTATTAGGGATCAAAGTTTGGATATTTCTAAACAAAGAATAAGAAACTTTTCCTTATCTTTAACGTTCCATCTTTCGATAAAAAAAATGAAGAATTCTTACTACATTCTTATTCCAAAAGAATAAATGACAAATTTTATAAGATTGAATAAAAAATTTGATTAATCATTTTATAGTGAAGGAATTGCTATGCTTAGTGTGCGACTCGTTGGTTTTTTTTAGAGTAGTTCAATTTAAACATAAATTCGTAGAATTTATGAATTTTATTAATAAAGAACTAATAACCTACTCATCGCTTCGCATTATCTGGATATAAAGAACCGTCAAAATAAAAAATCGAAAGAAAGATATATGTGGTGATATAATTATAGCAACTGAAATCAAATATTTCATAAAAAAGAAATAAAAACGAATCTGATTATGAGTTGTGAAGCAATAAGAATATACAGATAAATGAAGGGGTGAAAGAAAGAGAGAAAAAAAGATATCAATGATATAGAATTCTAATATGTAAAGGTCTATGGGTCATCTCATAAAAGGTAGTGTAATAAAGCATCCATATTCAAAATTCATCCATATATGGATGAATATATTCCTAGAATAAACGAATCAAGAGCCGCGAATCAACAAAACTGAGAAGGTTGATTCAACAAAAAAGAATAAAATAAATAAGAAAATCTTATAAAAATGAAATCTTATTACCTTATTACAGAGGCTCCATTGTAGAATTCAGACCTAACCATAAATCTAAAAGCGATGGGAACGACGGAACCTGCGAATACCTAAGATTTTTAAAAAATTAAAAACAAATCTTAATGATTCATTAGGTGGGATGGCGGAAGGAACTAAGAACCAATTCATTGTTTTTTGAAGAGTTGTGGGCTAACCCTACATTAGATCTGAAATTGATAATGAAAGAGTAAATATTCGCCCGCGAAATTTTTGATTTTTTGGAATTTAGAAATTTTTGCCAATCCGATATTCTTGATAATAAAAAGAAAAGACAAATAGAGATTCGTTAGAACCTTATACCAAAACAACTAAGAATACAAATTTCGTTATATATCAAAGCAAGGTATACAAATTTCGAATAGATCAATTCTATGAAATGTCAAAAAATGCCGCGATTGTATTATCTTTTTATTTTATAGGTTAAATATTTTTGAATGGATTCATTCGCGAGGAGCCGTATGAGGTGAAAATCTCATGTACGGTTCTGTAATAGAGATGGAATTGAGAAACAACCATCAACTATAACCCCCAAAGAACCAGATTCCGTAAACAACATCGAGGAAGAATGAAAGGAAGAGCCTATCGAGGTAATACTATTTGCTTCGGAAAATATGCTCTTCAGGCACTTGAGCCCGCTTGGATCACATCTAGACAAATAGAAGCGGGGCGGCGGGCAATGTCACGAAATGTCCGTCGGGGTGGACAAATATGGGTACGGATATTTCCAGACAAACCTGTTACAGTAAGACCTACCGAAACGCGTATGGGTTCGGGAAAGGGATCTCCCGAATATTGGGTAGCTGTCGTTAAACCCGGCAAAATACTTTATGAAATGGGCGGGGTCCCAGAAAATATAGCTAGAAAGGCTATTTCAATAGCAGCATCCAAAATGCCTATACGAACTCAATTCATTCTTTCAGAATAATCATTAGAACGAAAGAGGTCTTTAGTATGAAAAAATTTGCAATTGTGGGTTTCTTTTTTTTTTGAACACAGAATATTTTTTTTACTTCAACTTTTTGACTGAAACATAAAAAAAAAAATGATATGATTCAACCTCAAACCTATTTAAATGTAGCCGATAATAGTGGAGCCCGCGAATTGATGTGTATTCGAATCATAGGAGCTAGTAATCGACGGTATGCTTATATTGGTGACATTGTTGTTGCTGTAATCAAAAAAGCAGTACCAAATACGCCTTTAGAAAGATCCGAAGTGATCAGAGCTGTCATTGTACGTACTTGTAAAGAACTCAAACGTAGTAACGGTATAATAATACAGTATGATGATAATGCTGCGGTTCTAATTGATAAAGAAGGAAATCCAAAAGGAACTCGAATTTTTTGCGCAATAGCCCGAGAATTGAGACAGCTCAATTTCACTAAAATAGTTTCATTAGCACCTGAGGTATTATAATACAAGATCGTGATATGGATATCTTTTTTATGAATTGAATGAGATGAGATTAATTAAATGAAATAGATTAATTAATATATTAGATCTCACATATATACCTTGTGTACTTGTGTAATGATTATTATATATTCTCAATATGATTCTATTTTATCAATCTGATTCTATTAAGATTATATCTTATAAATATTAGATTAAATATTAGATCTTAGAAATATTAAAAGTATATATTTAGAAGTAATTAGAAGTATATATTAAGTATTAGAAGTAGTAAGTTATTATATTATTTCCAATTTTTTAATTAATATTTCAAAAAAGAAATACAAATAATAATAGATAGAAAAAAAGAAAAAGGAATGAGATATATATATTCAAAATAAAAATTCGAATTCTGAATTCTATTTTTTTATAGAATTCAGAATTCGAATTCCATATGAGATTATATATCTAGTTTCTAATGATTCATTAGTTCATTTTCTAATATTCTATTTTTTTTTTTAGTTTTAGAGTATTCGATATATATTTACATAATCCTATTTAGGATAAGATTTTCTATATATAGGGTATTATTATATTCTCATATTCAATATTAGATATTTTATTGAATCAAAAAATAAAAAATAGAAAAATGGGAGCACGTTGATTATATTGAAAGTAAGGAGGAACAATCATTTTAATTTATCATGGGTAAAGATACCATCGCTGATATGATAACCTTGATACGCAATGCTGACATGAATAGAAAAAGAACAGTTCAAATACCACTTACTAATATCACCGAAAACATTGTGAAAATACTTTTACGAGAGGGTTTTGTTGAAAACGTCAGAAAACATCGGGAAAGCAACAAATACTTTTTAGTTTTAACTCTACGATATAGAAGAAATAGGAAAGGATCATATAAAACTTTTTTAAATTTAAAACGGATCAGTACACCTGGTCTACGAATCTATTCTAACTATCAACGAATTCCTAGAATTTTAGGAGGGATGGGGATTGTAATTCTTTCTACTTCTAGAGGTATAATGACCGATCGAGAGGCTCGATTAGAAAGAATCGGCGGAGAAGTTTTATGTTATATATGGTAATTTTTCTGATATCCGAATTCTATGAAAAACTTCTATCCATTCTTGTGAATGGAGAGAGAAAACACAGATTTCGAACTCCTCATACATTAGTGAATGCGTGAAGAGGATTTTACTAGAATAGAAAAAAAATTCATGAAGATTTAATTACTGAATCACTTCTAAGGGTATGTTCCAGGTTCCTTTATAGAAAAAATAGAATTCAAATAAGATTCTAGGATATGTTTCCATTCCAACAAAATTCGACGTACTCTTCTTTTATATGTATACGACCGGGAAAGTAAAAAATGTATATAAGTCACTTAATTTAATTAGACTATTTTTTAACTTCCACATTTTTTTTAGGGGGCACAATTAGAAGTTAAAAATGTAAGGAAACCCTATTTTCTTCCAATAAATAGATTCGGTATTAAGTTAAGGAATAAGAAATATGAAAATAGGAGCCTCTGTTCGTAAGATTTGTGAAAAATGTCGATTGATCCGCAGGCGAGGGCGAATTATAGTAATTTGTTCCAATCCAAGACATAAACAAAGACAAGGATAATATTTTCACAAAAAAGGGCTTTCTATTTATAAAGAAAGTACCGAATGCACAAATAAATTGATATTCAAATTCAAATAAAAAAATCTTATTAATATTCAATTCATATTTAATTCAATTAAATATGAAATCATAAAAATAGAATAATTTAGATTCTATATTAGAATCTATTCTATGTTATAAGTATTATAAGAAATGTTATTGCTTGATAGTTCTATATTTTCTATATTCATTCTATATTAATAGAATGATAGAATACAATGAATATAGAAAATATAGAATTTTCATCCTAGTTAGAAAATAGTAAAGAATCCGTTTTTGACAGGAAATGGATATATCCATATATTTCGGACTTATATTTTTAAAAATAATAAAAAATGGCAAAACCTATACCAAAAATTGGTTCACGTAAAAATAGACGTATTGGTTCGCGTAAGCATCCTCGTAAAATACCAAAGGGAGTTATTTATGTTCAAGCTAGTTTCAACAATACCATTGTAACTGTTACAGATGTACGGGGTCGGGTGATTTCTTGGTCCTCTGCCGGTTCGTGTGGATTCAAGGGTACACGAAGGGGGACACCATTTGCCGCTCAAACCGCAGCAGGAAATGCTATTCGAACAGTAGCGGATCAAGGCATGCAACGAGCAGAAGTCATGATAAAAGGTCCCGGTCTCGGAAGAGATGCGGCATTAAGAGCTATTCGTAGAAGTGGTATACTATTAAGGTTTATACGGGATGTAACCCCTATGCCACATAATGGATGTAGGTCTCCTAAAAAAAGACGTGTGTAAAACTAAAAAGAAACATTAAAGAAAGAGATCTCAAGAGAAATAAACAATTAATTCAAGAGTTTGATAAAAATATATTACTATGATTCGAGAAAAAGTAAAAGTATCTACTCGGACACTACAGTGGAAGTGTGTTGAATCAAGAGTAGACAGTAAGCGTCTTTATTATGGACGCTTTATTCTGTCTCCACTTATGAAAGGCCAAGCTGATACAATAGGCATTGCAATGCGAAGAATTTTGCTCGGAGAAATCGAGGGAACATGTATCACACGTGCAAAATCTGAGAAAATACCACATGAATATTCTACCATAGTAGGTATTCAAGAATCAATACATGAGATTTTAATGAATTTGAAAGAAATTGTATTGAGAAGTAATCTGTATGGAACTCGGGACGCGTCCATTTGTTTCAAGGGTCCTGGATATGTAACTGCTCAAGACATCATTTTACCACCTTCGGTGGAAATCGTTGATAATAGACAACATATAGCTAAACTAACAGAACCCATTAATTTGTGTATGGAATTACAAATTGAGAGGAATCGGGGATATCGTATCAAAACACTAAACAACATTCAAGACGGAAGTTATACTATAGATGCTGTATTCATGCCTGTTCGAAATGCAAATCATAGTATTCATTCTTATGTGAATGGGAATGAAAAACAAGAGATACTCTTTCTCGAAATATGGACAAATGGAAGTTTAACTCCTAAGGAAGCACTTTATGAAGCCTCCAGGAATTTGATTGATTTATTTATTCCTTTTTTACATGCAGAAGAAGAAAACTTAAATTTAGAAAACAATCAACACAAAGTTACTTTACCCCTTTTGACTTTTCATGATAGATTGGTTAAGGATAAACTAAGGAAAAATAAAAAAGAAATAGCATTGAAATCCATTTTTATTGACCAATTAGAATTGCCTCCCAGGATCTATAATTGTCTCAAAAAGTCCAATATACATACATTATTGGAACTTTTGAATAAGAGTCAAGAAGACCTTATGAAAATGGAACATTTTCGCGTAGAAGATGTAAAACAGATATTAAACATTTTACAAATCAAAAAGCATTTTGCATAAATTTGAAATCCATTGGATTTTTTTTTCATCTTTCATTTTTCTAAAAAGAAAGGTGAAAATATGGAATTTGAATCTTTAGCACAAATCCATATATTCAGAATAGGTCTAAAATGGAATAGATGTATCTAGGGATTAGTCGTTTCAAAGTGAATTCTCCCTAGATACACAATACACATAACATGTTATTTCACAATTGAATCAATTTAAAAAAGACCTAAAGTTAGGGATTTCTCAATAGGTAATGTTGCT